AAATAAGAACAGCACCCACATTCAAAGCCCCTTTCTTACCATTAGCAAGAACTTGTTTCAGTTGCATATCATAAGGAATTCTAACAACCGCTTCAAATACAGTATCAGGAAGTACCGCTTGTGGAACCTCAATATCCACGGGTTTATTAGCTAAATGGCAATTGGCACATACAATACGCCCAGTTGCTTCTCGTGGATTTTCATACCCCTGCTGCGCAAAAATGGGATATGCATTTGAAATGGATGTCCCGGTTATTATATAGATCATGAGCGATACGGAAATGGATCGAGTAATCTCCTCCTTTATCCAAGAAAAAGTATTTCTAGTTTGCATGGTCCAATCATTGATCCCGAAAATTTCTACAATAAAATTAGGTAGGTCACTAGTATAGTTCCCTATCCACGATTCTGCTATTTACTTTTACTGAAAAAAAAAAATTTACTGAAATAGAGGAGGAATTATATTCCCCTGATGGGTAGAAAGAGTAAAGTAAGTACGACTTTGCATTCTTTGCTTATTTTGCTTATATACAAAGTAAGAAAGATTCTAATTGAATCCGTGAATCATTTTTCAGTCAGTCAGTGAATGATAAATAACTACAAGTGACGGCGATACATGATTTAAATAACGAAAGATCGAATATTTAAAAATTGTATCTAGAATGACTGGAAGGGTACAAGCAAGAACAGATATAATTTGATCATTATGAGCAAATCCAAAATCTTTGTAGATATAGCCAATCATTAGTTCCCAACCGTGGTGCGAATGGAATCCGACACAGAACTCAGTTAATAAAAGAATAGAAAAAGCTTTTATTGTGTCGCTTAAATTATATAGGAATTCTTGAACCCAAGAGTTAAGAATAACAAGTTCTTCATTACCCAAAATAGAATAACCACTTAGAATAACGAAACAGATTAGATTTGTCGAGAAGTGCAAAATCGTATGGATACGATCCTCATTGTGCATCTTGATCAATTGGATCGTTTCTTTGTGGATTCCTATACGAAGTTTTTGTAGATGTGTTTCCGGGTATTCTTTTATCATTTCGTCCAACAGGAGGAGTTCCTCTAATTCTATGAATTGTTCTAGAATACTCTTTTCTTGAATATCATTCAAAAAAGTTTCGGATTGCCTAGTATTCCACCAATTAGTAATCCAAGATTTCAGACTTTTATTAAATGAGAGAGAGATCCACCAGGGCAAAAATACTATAGATGCAAGATATAGAAGGGGAGTGAATGCTTTCTTTTTTGCCATTTTTTCATCTGTGAATTGTTAATGAACCCACCTCATTCGTTGACTTTATGTGATCTAATCTTTCTATCAAGCATGACTTTCATTATATTATAAATTATAAGATAAATTATAAGGTAGGGGCCCATGAATCTATTCTCTGTTTTTTTTTTGATTCAGTGCTTAGTCCTTGAATCTAAAAAGAGTACAGAAATAGAAAATAAGAATCCACTTTGAATTCGAATGTTCGAATGAAATATATATATATTATTGTTTCCAGATATCTCAATTGATCAAATTCGAAGCAATTGCCCTCTTTCGATAACTGCCCGAAAGAACCGCTTCAAACAATAAAGATTATTCTATTCAGATTTTGAGACAAACAATAAAGATTATTCTATTCAGATTTTGAGACGAAGGAGCTCCCTGTCTATATCAAGATATCAATCAAATATGTCGAAAAATTTTCGCGGGTTATCTAGACTGTATATAGTCTAGAGTCCGGGAATAATTGAAAAAAAAAAAAAAAAATTATGAAAAATATTATGATGATCAAAAATGAGTGACAAAAAAAGACAGAAAAGTTATCATTACATTTATCATTATGTTATAAGAAAGAAATCTACTTGTTTAGTTCTTAAGGAGCACAAAAGAAAGGATAAAAGGGGAGGGGCTGATTGAAAAAAGGAAAGTAGAGAAAATTTACAAGATATGATCTATCTGTATCTAACGTATCAACTCCAAATATTGAAAATAAAAAGTGAAAGTCTTTATTTCGAAATACTTTGATATATGAGATGAATCCATTATTTCGATTTCTTGCTTGTTTTGTTACTGAATTAAGTTGAGTGGTTTTACATTTACAGACGCATAAAAAACAATTTTTGTGGACAAAAAAAAAAACAGTTTTGTTTTATGTTATGACTCTTCCGTATACGTCTTCTTTGGTTCGAGTGGGCATTCTTAAGAAACTTCAGTTTAGTTCTGCTATAGAAAAAAGAGGCTTCTTGTCTTGAGTTTTTTCCTCCTGCCGAGAAAGCATTTATTCTGCAATTCATTTCAAAAGACTTCAATCGGTACACGCAAAAAATAGGCCAATTCAGCAGCTTTTTGCTCAATTTCTCGTGGAGTCAAATTCTCATCAGTACGAGTCAAGGGAACGGCCCCCTGGCCTCCGATTTCCATATAAAGGACACGCCGAGCATAAATACCCTCTTTAACTTCTATTCTGATGGACTGAATATCTTTCATAAGGAATCGTAGAAAGATGCGACGATTTTTTCCAGGAAAACCCCAACGAAAAATACATACTATTCCCTCTTTTCTATCGAATCGATCATAACCACTACCTACATTCCAAAAAATCGTGCACCACAAATAGGAACTAATAAAGAGACCCGCGATCCCATAGAAAGACATCACGATTCCTTGTGGAAAAAAAACTATTTGCTGAGACGGAAATAAAGATATCAAATTCCTACCAAGATAACTAGAAGTTCCAACTAATAAAAACCCTAATGAACCAAAAAAAAGGATAAAGGCCCAGCAGAAATTGCTTGTTTTTCGAGACCCCACTATAAATTCTATCCATATAGATTCTGATCGCCAACTCATACATACTAGATCCAGTTGCATTTTATTGGAATTGAGAAAATAAGCAAAAAAATTTGACTTTACTTTTTTTGTTTCCGAAGTAACTCTCATCAACTAGTGCTATTTTGATATGAACTTTTAGAAGTAATTCATCAAATTGCTTAGATCTAAAATCATCCCCTTTATATGATCCCCTATACAGATCTACTAGATATATAGACTACAGATCTACTAGATATATAGACTTTAATTTCATACATTCGTCCGGTACCGATCCACTTGCTATAATTCATTTACCCCTATATCATGTTTACGTATGCATAAGAGGAGCTTTTTCATTTATGTTCGGGGAAGCCGGATGTTATACAATATTCTACTAAATAGATATCCGTGGCATCTAAGTCGTGAAAAAAAAAATAGATAAGATTTGGTCTTGGCCTTGGCCCCATCGAATCTAAAAAATCTTAGTTTTTTGAACATACAAAGATAAAGAAGCCATTGCAATTGCCGGAAATACTAGGCCTACTAAAGGCACAAAAATAGAGGGAATTGTCATAAAATGGGTACCTCAATTTAATATTCGTACCTGTTATTGTTATATTGTTAGTTATAAATTAGTTATAAAGTTAGTTATAAATATATCTTATAATAATTATATTCTAATATATTCTAATTCGTATATTATACTAAGTATATCTAAATACTAAGTATATCTAAGCGAGTATATATATATCTAATATATATATCTAATAAGTGCAAGGAATGTAGAATTAAATAAAAGGACTTGCCCATCTTTCTAAATGAAATAAAATAGGTATATGATAAGATAATCCACTTTCTTTATTATCTTACTTTATTCCTACTTTTCTTATTATTATTATTCTATTGTTCTTGTCTTCTAATTTAAATTTATAATTTAAATTTAATAAAGAAAGAGAAGAAAGAGAATAAAGAAAGAGAAGAAAGAGTTTATTACAAATTGTCGAAAGATTCGATTCGTTAGAATCCGATCCAAGAACAGGGATTTTTAGTAAAAATAGAATTCTCGGGAGATATAGAAAGATGCAAAACTCTATATTTATATTTTTTCTATATTTGAATTATCTATATTTGAATTATATAGACATACGCAATTACGCAATAGAGCAAGATAAAATTCGTTTTTCGACAATTCCATTTTATGTCACAAAGTCAAAGCCCATTATGTGGGCTTTGACTTTGATTCTGATAAACTAACTAACTGCCTTTTCACTACAAAGAAAATAATTTAACTTAAGACTCTACTTGATTGAATTTTGATTCAAAGGAAAAAAACCGTGGAACTGAAATAACTCACTCAGAACACCCTTTAAAGGATTACGTGGTACGATTGGATCCAATAAACCCTTATGGAATAAATTTTCAGCCTCCTGTGAACCTTCAGGTACTGTTATATTCAATGTTTGCTCAATTACTCTTTTACCCGCAAATGCAATATAGGCATTGGGTTCAGCAATAACGATATCCCCCAACATACCAAAACTCGCGGTCACTCCACCAGTAGTAGGAGATGTAAGAATTGATACATAAAATAACTTTTTATTTGATTGATAATCATATAAAGCAGAAGATATTTTAGCCATTTGCATCAAGCTCAAACTTCCTTCTTGCATGCGTGCTCCTCCGGAAGCACACACTAGAATAAGAGGCAAAAAATTCTCGGTAGCATATTCGATCAAACGGGTGATTTTCTCGCCTACTACGGATCCCATACTACCCCCTATAAACTGAAAATCCATAACCCCGATTGCTATAGGAATACCGTTTAGTTGACCTGTACCTGTTTGAATAGCCTCAGTTAATCCTGTCTCTCTTTGATAAGAATCAAGACGATCTTGATAGGGCTCTTCGTCATACTCAAACAGATCATAATCAATACCATCTTTATCTTCGTCATACTCAAACGGATCATAATCAATACCATCTTTCTCTTTGTAAAACTGAAATGTATTATACTCAATACCATCTTTATCTTTGTCAAACTTAAATGCATCATAATCAATACCATCTTTATCTTTGTCAAACTTAAATGGATCATAATCAATACCATCTTTATCTTTGTCAAACTTAAATGCATCATAATCAATACCATCTTTATCTTTGTCAAACTTAAATGGATCATAATCAATACCATCTTTATCTTTGTCAAAACCATCTTTATCTTTGTCAAAACCATCTTTATCTTTGTCAATACCATCTTTATCTTTGTCAAACTTAAATGGATCATAATCAATACCATCTTTATCTTTGTCAAAACCATCTTTATCTTTGTCAAAACCATCTTTATCTTTGTCAATACCATCTTTATCTTTGTCAAAACCATCTTTATCTTTGTCAAAACCATCTTTATCTTTGTCAAAACCATCTTTATCTTTGTCAAAACCATCTTTATCTTTGTCAAAACCATCTTTATCTTTGTCAAAACCATCTTTATCTTTGTCAAACTGAAATGGATCATAATCAATACCATCTTGGTCAGAACCATCTTCGTCAGAACCATCTTCGGACGAATCAGCTTCGTCAGAACCATCTTCGTCAGAACCATCTTCGGACGAATCAGCTTCGTCAGACTGAAATGGATCATAATCAATACCATCTTCCTCATACTGAAATGGATCATAATCAATACCATCTTCCTCATACTGAAATGGATCATAATCAATACCATCTTCCTCATCCTCAAAGATCATGTCTTCATCCATAGGATCCCAAGTACCTGGATCAATCGAAAGTTCGATTCTATCTGAACTACTCATTTTCAAATGATATCCACAGTATTCACAAATATTCATTTTTGGCTTAAGAAATTTCTTATAATTTAATCCATAACAATCTTCATTTTCGCATAGAACCCACAAATGCTTGAAATCTTTAGGCCTTTCTAAATCATTACCATTTGCGCAACTTTCTTTTAGAGTTAAATCATTACCATTTGCGCAACTTTCTTTTAGAGTTAAATCATTACCATTTTCGCAACTTTCTTTTCGAGTTAAACCATTGCCTTCACTACTATTTCCACCTTCACCACAAATGTAACCACAAATGTAATTATAAATATAACTATCATTGTAATTGTCACTACCACTTAAAATGGAACTATCAATACAGGTTTGAGAACGAAGATAAGAGTTAATACAACTCTTAATGTGATCATTCCAACTATAGTTAGTATCATACAAGTTAAAATCATAGTGGGGATCGTCATTGTCAATCTCAAAAATTTGATTTTCACTATTAAAATATAGATAATAATTATCCTGATTACTATCATTATCCTGATTACTATCATTATCCTGATTACTATCATTATCCTGATTACTATCATTATCCTGATTACTATCCCTAATTAAAACCCTAATTTGGGTGTCATCAGAAATGAAATTCCGAATGTCTTTGACGCCAACTAAATGATCAACCTTACTGTAATAACTAGAGCTGTCACTACAACCATGAATGTTTTTATCCATATCATTTCTAGCCGGGTCTTCGTTTACACTAGTATTTTCAATAGGACCAAGGCTATCCATAGCCGGGTCTTCGTTTACACTAGTATTTTCAATAGGACCAAGGCTATCCATAGCCGGGTCTTCGTTTACACTAGTATTTTCAATAGGACCAAGGCTATCCATAGCCGGGTCTTCGTTTACACTAGTATTTTCAATAGGACCAAGGCTATCCATTGATTTACTTAGCCCACATCTGTATTCTAATTCCCCCTTAGACAAGATCAAATTGAACCATAATTTTTCCATAGAGTTTTCCTGCCTCTATTTAGATGTAAAGTATAATACATGAATAGTCATTTGATGAAAAAAAAAAGTATTTATTTCCTATCAGAATACGCATAATGGATACAATCACTAGGGTTATTAACTAATAATGAGTGAATATTGAAGTAAAGGATTCTTGTTTGTGAGAACCTGGAGTATCAGTTCATTATATATGATATATGATACTTTAACTTTTTTCTTTTCAATTAGAAATATAAATTTTCAATTAGAAATAGCGATTTCCCTATATTGTGTAAAATTCGCACTGAAAAAATTGAAAAAAGAAATTTTTCTCCTATCAAGAACCTTTTTCGTAAAATTTCGTCTACTAATACAATAAAATCTCGTCTACTAATACAATAAGTTTCTATTCCAACACGGAACGAATAGGATAGAAAAGAATACACCAATCTTAAGGATCCATACATAGGATTAATTATGGACCCAGGAAAAAATTTGAGTTGTGTTTAATCTTTTATTTTTGTATTTAAGATTTTGTATTTAAGATCTTGTATATCTAGATAAAAATATATCTATCCAAAATATAGACAATAGGATCGGCTCAATCCTTTTAGTAAAAGATTGGGCCGAGTTTAATTGCAATTCAACAAACCAACAGTAATTACTGGATTACAAAGTATCCATTGCTTCGAATTCAAATTTTATTTATCTAAAGTATCCATTGCTTCGAATTCAAATTTGATCTCCTTCCATACTTCACAAGCAGCAGCTAGTTCCATACTCCATTTGGCAGCCTCGCGGATAATTTCATTACCCTGGCGGGCAAGGTCACGTCCCTCATTACGAGCTTTTACACATGCTTCTAAAGCTACTCGATTAGCTACGGCACCCGGTGCATTT